TGATTTCTGGTGGAATCGGAAAGCACTAAGTACAAGCAAGATACACAGTTGCCCCTTGGAAGTCTCAAGGGAATGTGACTAATGGAATATGTAGGAATAGTAAGACCTATTGTTGCCTTTCATAAACAAAAAGCAGAAAAAAAAAATATACCATCAAGATATATAACTATCTATCACATACCCCTAATTTCCCATCTAAGCCTTACTGTCTCTACTTCTGTGAAATGTGAAACAATTGGAAGACACCCTATTACATTCTTGGCGGGGTTACCCCAACGAAAGCACTTTTTTCCACTTTTATTCTATAAAAGCCAATCACCCATACAATATTAATTGAAAACCTGAGCACTCAGAGACTCTCATGAGTTTGTATGAATACAAAGTATCTTCAGTTCTTTCCACAACTCCTAATTGGATTCCCCACCAGCCTACCCAATCTACTTCAAGACTCAGTCAGTAAACACTAGTAGGGTAAGGTAATTAGGAAGTATTTATAGTCCTTCCTATAACCCCTTCTTGGATCCTAGGAGCAAGGATTTACAGTCTCTTAGGAACCTTCCTTTGGATACACGGATTTACGGTCCCTGACTTTCGTAGTTCTGAATCTCACAATTGAATCTTACTATGGATTTGATTCGATTGATAAATCAAATCAACGGCCTGAACGCATCGGGAATCCGTAATTAAGTGAGTATTTCTTTATTTATATTGGTAATTCATATTGGTATGGTACAGGTTTGGGTCACACCCCGATTTTTGAAGAAATAATTGAAAGTCAACCCCCCGATTCTTAAAATTGGGTATCGACAGTCCCCGCCCCTTACCTCTGCTTCTGCCAGGCAAGAATTTTGTGAGTTCTATTAGTTTAGTAGGGTAAGAAATTCCGAGTCTTTTGTTAATCAGGCGACACCCGGATTTGAACTGGGGAGAAAGGATTTGCAGTCCCCCGCCTTACCACTCGGCCATGCCGCCAAAACGATACAAAATAGATATAGATGGAAATATTCTGGGGAATTGCTGAACCATTTATTTCTTTTTTTTGATTGGATCCTGTTGTTCTCTTAGATTGATTGTATTTCAAAACACACAACACCTAAATAAAAGCTTTCCCCTTTTTTTCTATTGAAAGAGAAAAATGGATTTCCAGTCACAGAATCCAAAATTCAGAGCAAATTGGAAGCATTAATGACTGTGAATTCATGAATGGTTCTTGGATTTTGATCTCCAATTTGGTTTCCTTAATAACATAAGGAGATCAAATTGATATACGACTAATCAGTCTCAATTCTTTTCCATAATTAATCCTTTTCAATTTCAATTATAACAACAATTATGTGTATATGTAAACCCCAGAACAGAAATTCTTACACGGATACCTAGCCAGGTATCTTATCTACATATTCCTATTAGGAAATCGTCGTGCTTGCATTTTTCATTGAATATATTGAATATAAAATCGAAATTTGGATATAGCACGACCTATGTTGCCTCAAGGGAACTTCGATAAAAGATGGGATATACGGATAGCTAGATAGTTATATCTGCATGTACTTAATAAATATGACTTCTCTTACGCACTTCAATCGTATTCTACTAATTAACAAATGGGTAGAAATATCTTTTCTCTCTGCGAATCATTTTTTGAACAACGGAATCGATGAAATAAATTAAGTGCTAAAATCAAAGTCAACTCTAGACGGTTCCTGATTATTCTGTCTTTATCTCACTCATAGAGAACAGATTCAATTCCGAATCCATTTATGGTACCCAATCTGATCGTAATATCATAAGGTAGAAATTGGATCTATTTTGATATTCTATACAAGACTCCATAAGTCTAAGTGGCAGAATTTTGTTTCCAGGAATGTTTTATCAATTCATTTCCATTTGTATCTGTCGCAAATTCGAATTTGAGTCACATTTTTTTTTATTCCTCCGTTCATACGTATTTAGTACATATATATATGTATATGGGGTTGGATAAAATTTCATGTTGTTCAAATGAGCAAAATATACATTCCATCGTTGCTAGATCAATCTATATGGTTCAACGAAGAGTGAGCCAATAGTTGGATTTTTTCGATAAACGGAAAACTTAAGATGTTCCGGGATGGAAATGAGGGAATGTATACAATACCAGGGTTTAGTCAGATACAATTTGATGGATTTTGTAGGTTCATTGATCAAGGCTTGATGGAAGAACTTCATAAGTTTCCAAAAATTGAAGATACAGATCAAGAAATTGAATTTCAATTATTTGTGGCAACATATCAATTGGCAGAGCCCTTGATAAAAGAAAGAGATGCTGTGTATGAATCACTCACATACTCTTCTGAATTATATGTATCCGCGGGATTAATTTGGAAAACCGGTAGAGATATGCAAGAACAAACCGTATTTATTGGAAATATTCCTCTAATGAATTCCCTGGGAACCTCTCTAGTAAGTGGAATATACAGAATTGTAATCAATCAAATATTGCAAAGCCCCGGTATTTATT